AATTCTTAGAAAATATCTAGTACTTCCCTCGTTGATAATAGCCAAAAATGTTGGACGTATACTAGTATTTCAATCCCCCGAGTGGCATGAGGATTTGGAAGATTGGAGTAGAGAAATGCATGTTAAATGCACCTATAACGGTGTTCAATTATCAGAAACCGAATTTCCTAAAAATTGGTTAAACGACGGTATTCAGATAAAGATCCTATTTCCTTTCTGTCTGAAACCGTGGCACAGATCTAAGCTACAATCACATCCTAGAGATTCCATGAAAAAGAAAGGTAAAAAAGAAAATTTTTGTTTTTTAACAGTTTGGGGAATGGAAGCTGAATTACCTTTTGGTTCTCCCCGACAACTACCTTCCTTTTTTGAACCTATTTGGAAACAACTTGAAAAAAGACTTATAAAAGTGAAAAAAAAACGTTTTCTAGCCCTACAAATTATAAACGAAAGAGCAAAATGGTTTCGAAAAGTATCAAAAGAAAAAACAAGATGGGTTAGAAAAATAGTTCGATTTATAAAAAGAATAATGAAAGAACTTAAAAAAGTAAGTCTAATTCCATTATTTGGATTGAGGGAAGTATATGAATCGAATACAAAAAAAAAAAAATCACTAATAAGTAATCATATAAATCATGAATCGTCCATTCGAATTAGATCTGCGGATTGGACAAATTATTCACTGACAGAAAAAAAGATGAAAGATCTGGCTGATAAGACAAATACAATCAGAAATCAAATCGAAAAAATAACAAAAGAAAAAAAAAATATATTTATAACTACGTATATAAACATTAGTCCTAACGAAACAAATTGTGATGATAAAAGATTAGAATCATCAAAAAAGATTTGGCAGATATTAAAAAGAAGAAGTGCTCGACTAATGCGCAAATATCACTATTTTTTTTATTTGTTTATTGAAAGGATATACAAAGATATTTTTTTACGTATCATTAATATTCCCAGAATACATGTAAAAATTTTACTTCAATTAAAAAACAAAATAACGGATAATTCCAATGATGAAACAAATAAAAAAGGATTTTATATTGATAAAAAAAATAAAATTTATTTTATTTCGACTATAAAAAAGTTTATTTCTAATATTAGAAATAAAAATTCGCAGATTTTTTGTGACCTTTCTTCGTTGTCACAGGCATATGTATTTTACAAATTATCACAAGCCCAAGTTATCAACAAGCATTACTTGAAATTTTTATTTCAATATCACGGAACAATTCCTTTTATTAAGGATAGAATAAAAAAAGATTTTTTTGGAACACACGGAATATTTCATTTCGAATCAAGGTATAATAAACTTAGCGGTTTTAAAATGAATGAATGGAAAAGCTGGTTAATGGGTAATGATCACTATAAATACAATTTATCTCAGACTAGATGGTCTAGATTAGTACCGAAAAATTGGCGGAATAGAATCAATCAAAATTTTATGGTTCAAAATAAAAACTCAACCAATTTTTATTCATATGAAAAAGACCGATTAATTCATTACAAGAAAGAAAACAATTATGCATATGCAGTAAATTCATTACCGAACCAAAAAGATAAATTAAAAAACTACAAATATGATCTTTTATCAAATAAATATCTGAATTATGAAGATAAGAAAGGTTCATATATTTATGGGTCGCCATTCCAAGTAAACGAGGCAAAAAGGATTTCCTATAATTACAATAATTATAATCCCGAACTTTTTTATTTGCCGAGAGATATAGATCTTGGTAACTATCTACGAGACGATTCTATTATTGATAGGGATAAAAATCCGGATAGAAAATATTTTGATTGGAAAACTATTAATTTTTGTCTTAGAAAAAAGATCGATATTGAGGAATGGAGAAATAGAGATATTGGGGCCAGCACCAACATTAATAAAAATACTAAGACTCGGACTAATTATTATCAAATAATTGATAAAATGGATAAAAAAAAAATGGATAAGAAAGTGTTTATGAATCCCCCGATTCATAAACAAATCTGCCCAACCAATCAAACAAAAACATTTTTGGACTGGATGGGAATGAATGAAGAAATCCTAAATTGTCCGATATCAAATCTAGAACTTTGGTTTTTACCAGAATTTGTGTCACTTTATAATACATATAAGATTCAACCGTGGATCATACCAATCAATTTACTTCTTTTTAAATTGAATATAAATAAAAACATTAGTAAAAATATCAACGAAAAGAAAAAAAAAGATAGATTATATAATCAAAAAAAATCTCTTGAATTAGAGAATCAAAATCAAGAAGAAAAACAACAGCCAGTCCAAGGAGATCTTGGATCATATGCACAAAATAACAAAAATATTGGATCTGATCCATCGAAAAAAAAAAAAAATGTTAAAGAAGATTATCGGGGATCATACATTCAAAAAAGCAAAAATAAAAATAAATCCATGATAGGAGCGGAACTAGATTTCTTCCTGAAAAGATATTTTCTTTTTCAATTGAAATGGGATAATGCTTTTAATCAAAAAATACTAAATAATATCAAGGTATATTGCCTACTCCTTAGATTGAGAAATCCAAAGGAAATTGCTATATCCTCTATTCAAAGGGACGAAATAAGTTTGGATGTAATGCTGATTCCGAAGTCTACAACTCTTACAAAATTGATAAAAAGGGGACTATTGATTATTGAACCAGCTCGGCTATCCATAAAATGGGACGGACAATTTATCATGTACCAAACCATAGCTATTTCACGGGTGCATAAGAGTAAGCGCCAAACTAATCGAAGATACCAAGAAAAAAGAAATGTTGATAAGAATGGTCTTAATGAATCCATTGCACGACATGAAAATGGGAATAGAAACGAAAATTTTTATGATTTTATTGTTCCTGATAATTTTTTATCTCCTAGACGTCGTAGAGAATTGAGAATTCTCATTTGTTTCAATTCAAGAAATGTCAATGTTGGGGATAGAAATCAAGTATTTTGCAATGGGAACAATGTAAAGCGCTGTGGTCAATTTTTTTATGAGGATAAGCATCTTGATGTAGATACAAATCGATTTATTAAGTTCAAATTATTTCTTTGGCCAAATTATCGATTCGAAGATTTTGCTTGTATGAATCGCTATTGGTTTGATACCAATAATGGTAGTCGTTTCGTTATGTCAAGGATACATATGTATCCACGATTGATAATTAGTTGATGATACATTTACATTACATGGATCAAGCGGCATCTCTGACATGGTATATGAACACAAACAAATATATACAGCCTTATGTTTGTTGTTATATTAGATTATGGTACATGATACTGATTACCTGACCTTGATCTTAGCAATTCTATCTAGTAAGTAATGAGTCGTCATAATCTTCTTATCTTAGGTCAAAATTCTTCTCTTTTGTAGGTTAGAAATTTTTTATCTCTATTTGAATAAAATTGAAAAAAAAATTGTATTGATTATCAATTAAGTGAATTAAAAAAAAAAGAAGTATACGAATAAATCCCGATTATTGTGTATAACAAATTAAAATGACTGGCATTATTATTACTGATTAGTAAAATCTATATTTGTAATGTAAATAAAGAAAAAGGGACGCAGAATTTTTTGTTATGGTTAAAAATTTATTCATTTCAGTTATTTCGCAAGAAGAAAAAAAAGAAAATAGGGGGTCTGTTGAATTTCAAGTATTCAGTTTCACCAATAAGATACGTAGACTTACTTCCCATTTGGAATTGCACAGAAAAGACTATTTATCTCAGAGAGGTCTACGTAAAATTCTGGGAAAACGTCAACGACTCCTGGCTTATTTGTCAAAGAAAAATAGAGTACGCTATAAAGAATTAATTAGTCAATTGGATATTCGGGAGCCAAAAACTCGTTAAGTTCATTTTTTTTTTATTTATAATATTTTTAATAATTAGAATTATAAATATTAATTATTATTTTTAATGAACTTCATTTGGTTTTCAGCAATTCGTGGAATAATGAATCGGGGAAAAAATATATGACTGTACCGACTACAAGAAAAGACCTCATGATAGTCAATATGGGTCCTCAACACCCATCAATGCACGGTGTTCTTCGACTCATCATTACTCTAGATGGGGAAAATGTTATTGACTGTGAACCCGTATTGGGTTATTTACACAGAGGAATGGAAAAAATTGCGGAAAATCGAACAATTATACAATATCTTCCTTATGTAACACGTTGGGATTATTTAGCTACTATGTTTACAGAGGCAATAACGGTAAATGGACCAGAACAGTTGGGAAATATCCAAGTACCGAAAAGAGCGAGCTATATTAGAGTAATTATGCTAGAACTGAGTCGTATAGCTTCTCATTTGTTATGGCTTGGCCCTTTTATGGCAGATATCGGTGCGCAGACCCCTTTCTTCTATATTTTCCGAGAGAGGGAATTGATATATGACCTATTCGAATCTTCCACAGGTATGCGAATGATGCATAATTATTTCCGTATCGGAGGGGTGGCTGCTGATCTACCTTATGGCTGGATAGATAAATGCTTGGATTTCTGTGATTATTTTTTAACAGGGGTTACTGAATATCAAAAGCTTATTACGCGTAATCCTATTTTTTTGGAACGAGTTGAAGGGGTGGGTATTATTAGTGGAGAGGAAGCAATAAATTGGGGTTTATCGGGACCAATGCTACGAGCTTCCGGAATTCCGTGGGATCTTCGTAAAATTGATCATTATGAGTCTTACGACGAATTTGATTGGGAAGTACAATGGCAAAAAGAGGGAGATTCACTAGCCCGTTATTTAGTCCGAATCGGTGAAATGGTGGAATCCATCAAAATTATTCAACAAGCCCTGGAAGGAATTCCCGGAGGGCCCTATGAGAATTTAGAGGTACGGCGTTTTGATAAAACAAAGGATTCTGAATGGAATGATTTTGATTATCGATTCATTAGTAAGAAACCTTCGCCCACTTTTGAATTGTCTAAACAAGAACTTTATGTGAGAGTAGAAGCCCCCAAGGGGGAATTG